ATCCTCTATTTCGCCCAAGAAAGATTAATTGAATCATCCAAAATTTGGAGCGTGAAGTCCAATTAGATACATTTTTTAGGGGCATTCAAATTACTATTAGCCGTTCGAATAATTTATGGTTGGCTTGGTTGGACGAATAAATTGAAGTATCCAGGCTCCGTTTAAAAAAACCAATTGGTAATCTATCTACCATTCCTCCTTATATCATAAATGGATTCCTAGTTAGAAAGAAATCTTATTTGTAAATAGAAATGATCTTAAACTGTTCTGTTAATCAATCGAGTAATATGCATGAAGACCTGGAATATTTGCCGAAATGCCTGAATTGAGAAAAAAGAAGTGGTAATGGGAGTATTTGTTCTATATGTGCAAATCAAAAGCGGATGGATCTTTACCCGGAGTAGAGTATAAACCTAAAAAGATTCAGATTAACGAGGCCCATTTAGGAACAAGCAAATGACATCGTGATTTGAATTGGATCTCGATGAAAGACTACATCAATGAAAAGTGAATTCGATAAGTTTCAGTCATTATTGACTCGTCTTTATTGAAAATCGAATCCAAATGAGAAGTCCGAAAGAGCATTCTATGAAATCCGAAAGGGGATTGGAATCTATACATTGATTTTTTTCGCAAAATTTTGGAACCGTATGCGTCAAAAGGCGCCTGTACGGTTCCTAAGGAATAGAATTTTACCCTAATCGAACGACTTTATCAAGACAGAGCACTTTTTTTATTCAAAGACCTGGATAAGGAGCTCGCGAATACAATTGTGGGTCTTATGGTATTTCTCAATCTAGAGGATAATACCAAAGAACAATTTTTATTTATCAACTCTCCTGGTGGATCAGTAGTGTATGGAATAGCTGTGCATGATATTAGCCGAGCGGTGCGACCAGATGTACATACACTAGGCATGGGAAAAGCCGCTTCAATGGCCGCTTTCATCCTGTCCGGAGGAGCACAAACCAAACGTCTAGCATTCCCTCACGTTTGGCGCCAATGAGGTTTTATTTGAGAGAAAAAAGAAGACTATGCCTTCGCCATATGAAATATGAATAGTAAGTAATATAAGTAATAATAGCATGGCACTTTGAATTCGATATATGAAAGTTTTTGATTGTTTTTTCAAAGCATTAGATTATGTATCGAGAGAGTAGTATGAGATAAAAGGTCTTTCTGATTTTTCTTATCTATCGGGAGTCCAGTTCAGCGTCACAAACTTTTTTGCTTTCACACCGGAGATCTAGTAACAATCTTTCTGTTATGAACGAGTGAAAAAAAAAGATTCTTTTTTCCTTAGTTTATTTAATCAAATAAAAAAGCAACTTTGGGATTGCTTAATCATAGACAAAAAAGACATATATAAAGCAACGGAGCCATCATAGTAGTTTTGAACTCCCATGAAAGGAAGGGTGGTAATTTGATCATTTACTGATCGAGGTCTAATAGATCCTATTTTTATCTTTCTTTGATAGAGGGTAAGGATCAATTTGATTGTAGAGCCGTATGCAATGCACAAAAGATGCCTGTACGGTTGTTCAATTCTATCTTTTTTCTTCTTATTCTTTTATCTTTCTTTTATCTTCCCTTTATCAGGCAAACTAGAAAAACCTTTGATTATATCATCAGGGTAATGATTCATCAACCAAAATGTGTTTTTCCAAAGAAGCGCATCCCGCTTGACGTAGGCCTGGACGGAGAAGAAGTGACAAAATTACGTAACTACGTCATATCACATTATGCACAAAGATCGCGCAGGTCTCTATCGATGGTAATCGACGACCTGAAAAAACATACTTATATGACACCAACAGAGGCCCGAACTTATGGAATTGTTGATTCTATAGCGGCTGACTGGGAGGTCTATTAAATCCCTGATTTGAGATTACCCCTACTGACCGGGGAGAACTGGCCATTCGACAGGGAGATTCTGAAATTGCTGAGGCTTGGTTCGATCAAGCGGCTGAGTATTGGAAACAGGCTATAGCACTTACTCCCGGGAATTATAGTCAAGCATATAATTGGGTAAAGCGGAAGAATCCTTTCGAAGAAAAGATGACGTCGTTTCTTTCTTTATTCCATACATGAGTGAATCTCTTTTTTTTTAGAAGTCATTTGGTATTTGGTATGGTGTAATTCAGTGGGATATTTCATTCCCATTTTTCGACCAAGAACGCTTGCGAAAACTTTTGCATCGCCGAATTTCATTTGGTGTATCCTACTGTGTATCATTAACTCTTTCTTTTATTTGATGTGTATCATTAACTCTTTCTTTTTTTTGATTATGACCCCCGGAGGGAAATATGCCTACGATAACTGGTGCTCTCGGCGTTCTAATAATGGCACTTTTGCTTCTCTGCTCTTTGTAGTTTGCAAAAATGGAAACTTAGAATATTCCGTAGAGAATAGAAAAACAAACCATTTTCTAGAATGATAGACTCCTCTTTTTAGTTTGAAAAAATGGAAACTTAGGTAGGTTCTTTTTGAGAAAAATGAAACTATGACCCATTTTTAGTTTGCAAAAATGGAAACTTAGGTAAGTGCTTTTTGAGAAACATTTTCTTCTTCTTCTTTTCTCTTTCTTTCTTTTATAAAAGATGACGTCGTTTCTTTCTTTATTCCATACATGAGTGAATCTCTTTTACCATTATGCACAAAGATCGCGCAGGTCTCTATCGATGGGAATCGCCGACCTGAAAAGACATACTTATATGACACCAACAGAGGCCCGAACTTATGGAATTGTTGATTCTATAGCGGATGACTGGGAGGGCTAGGAAATCCATGATTTGAGATTCCCCCTACTGACCGCCTTTAATAAGAGGATTCCGGTATAGGAGGAATCCGGTTAGGATCAATCTAAACCATACTATTATGTATATGATTCAACATGCCAACTATTAACCAACTTATTAGAAAGACAAGACAGCCAATTAGAAATGTCACAAAATCCCCCGCTCTTAAGAGATGCCCTCAACGTCGAGGAACGTGTACTAGGGTGTATGTGCGACTCGTTCAGATCATCAGCTAGAACAAAGGAAAGAGAAACATTTTCCAGTATCATTGATCCTATGCCTTTCATTGTGTATGAAATTTATGGTTTCCATTGGTGTCAATCCAATCACCTCAATTTCAGAATTCTCCATTGGTAGCAAATGGTTATCCATTAAGCGGAGGAAATCTTGGTGAAAATTGAAAAACAGACCGCGCTCTTGCAAGAACGGACTAAGAGGGTCAGCTACCCAGCCAATCCTCATAATTAAATACCGTTACTGTATATGTAGATCTCGTTGTGAAAGGCCTAGTTACTGGAAAATTCATGGGTAGAGCCAAAGAATGTGAACTATACAAGTTACCAATAACATTCATTAAATAAAGTGAAAGGCTCCGGTGTATAGAGAAGACCTCACCGTTTAAGAAGTAACCATAGAAACGATGGAATCCACTCTTTCTTTAGAATTTCTATTTCTTAGTTGAATACCTAGTAGAATACAATTTCGTATTTCGAGGTGAAATAGAAAAAAGAAAAAATCGTGGTCGGGAAGGTTATAGTAGCCAAAGCCGTTGGAATTTTGACTTTGTCCATTGGAAACCCGTTTTGTTCTTAATAGACTACGAAGAGGAAATATGAAGAAATAGCTATCTTGTTGATTATGAAGAAAGACCTATCTTGGATATTATGTAACACTATCAAAATATCTTATCGTAAGAATTCGATGTTCCTTCGAAATTGTCCAGTACAATTGGAATTGCAACATCAAAAACAAAAATATCATTTATGGGAGGAACATGATTTTTGAATCTTTAGTAACAGTTTGCATCAAGATAGTCAATTCGGCAGTTTGCGTGGGCCTCTATTATGGGCTGCTAACTACCTTCTCGATTAGACCTTCTTCTTTTTTACTTTTCGTCCCAGAGCCTGAGCAGAAGGTAGCAGTAATAAATGGTTTGATTCTGGCACAGCTCGTCAGGGTCCTATCGATCTATAATGCGCCTCTCCATCGACTATTGTGTATACCGCATGCAATAACGGCTTTCTTTCTACCCTATCTTATGCTTGTATATTTCTTTGACAATTTTCACCCTTATTTCAGTCTAGATACGAGCAGCACTTTCAGCCTTTTCCTGAATAGTTTCCTTTTTCAATTATCCAACCAGGTTATTTTCACAAGTTCACTGTTAGCCAGAGTAGGCCACATTTATCTGTTTCGATCCAAGAACAAGCTGGATTTTCTAACGGGTAGTTTTGTTGGTTGGGCAATTGGTCAAATGTGTTTTGTTTTATTCTTCCAAAGAGTCTTCGCCTGGATATATAAATATCGTTTGAGGCACGCTCAGAATCAACTTGTGTCAGAATTGAATCAGTCCATTACTAAGTACCTTGGGGAAGAATTTCCGGCCTTTTTGGCCCAACTTGTGTCAGAATTTCTTAAGTACTGTAATAACTACAGTAATAAGATTTATCAGTACCTTGCTAAACACCTTGGGCACGACTTTACCGCCCTTGTGCGAGACTGGGAGTGGTTTGTGTCAGAAATGCAATACTTTGTGTTAGTAGACCTGATGAGAAATCCGGGTCGGGTAATCACTATTTTCTGCTTTCATATCTGCCTCATCTATGCAGGTCGAATGAACCTGCCCATCCTAAAGCCGAACGAGTTCCGCGGAAAAGAAGTACCAGTCGAACCCGACTATCTAAGGAAGCAAAAAGAAATGGCTTACGATTTGATCGGGTTGAGGAATCATCCGATCAAGAAAAACATAAAAAAAAAATGGCAATTCAAAGAATGGCACGCTACCCGTTTGAAGGACTCGGAAGTGGATCGGGATGTGGATCTGAATGAAGTTGAAGTTGAAAACAGAAGGGCTCAACCCTTCTCGTTCGAAAGTCTAATTGAACAAACTGCGATGTCATTTTACAGGCCTAACCGATGGGATCGTCCATTCCGATACATAAGAAATGGGTTGGTTACAGCGGCTGTACGAGAGCGCGCCTCACAATATTTTTTTGATACATGCCGAAGCGATGGAAAAGAAAGAATAGCTTTTACATATCTTCCTACTTTGTCTTTTTTCAAGGCAATGATGAAAAGGGACAGGATATCTTCATCCACAGTAGAAACACCCTCCTTTGATGAACTAGACAAAAATTGGATGAACAAGAACGAAGAAAAAAAAAAAAACTTAAATAATGAGTTCAAAAAGAGAATTGAGGCTCTAGACGCGGGATTTCTTTTTCGAGATATACTCGAAAAAAGGACTCGGGTTTGTACTGATAAAACTGAAAAAACCTGCCTACTAACACAGTATGATCCTTTTTTGAATGGGCCCCGTCGTGGAAGAATCAAAGAGCTGCCTCTCCAAGGAAAAGAACCGATAAGCGAAACAAGCGCCCCAGATGATCCCACAGGGAATCCAGTTCCTAACTTGACTCAGTCCCTCCAGAATGAATTTACGAAAAGAGATAAAGCTCGGAGAAGAAACTTAAAGATTGTAAGGCGTTTATATCGTAAATATTTAGAATCTCAAGCTCGTAGGAGAAAAAAAAGTCAAACTTTCAAATCTCGTGGAAGAAAAAACGGTGAAACTTCTAACTCTCGTGGAAGAAAGATTCTTGGACCTTCCCAACCTAGTAGCATTTTCTGGGCTATAAATGGCATTATTGATACCCTTCTTCCCGGTTACCTTCCCCAGTCCCAAAAATATGAACTGAGAGCGCACGGGCTAGTAACCAGAAAAGAACGAAAACAACTAGAAAAAACCAAATTTTATTATAATCCTTTTTTCAAATTTTTTCATGTTAAAAGGGACGGAATAGTTGATTGGGAAGAGCAAAAAAACAACAAGGAAAAGCTAATGAAGTTGGAAGAAGAAGAACTTTGGAACGAAGTTGATTGGGAAGAGCAAAAAAACAACAAGGAAAAGCTAATGAAGTTGGAAGAAGAAGAACTTTGGAACGAAAAGGTTGGTAAAAAAGTCCCTCGATGGGGCTTTCTATTAGTCAACGACCTGCAGAGGGTTATGCACACGCCGAGTCACAACCTTCCTCCTAAGCCGATGGGGGATGACGACGAGAATCAGCATAACTATGAGATTTACTCTGGGATCTTTAGAGAAAAGCCTGTCGAGGACATCGACCACCTGTTTCTGAAGAAGAGGAAACGTGATCAAAAAGCTGAGAATGAGATTGCTGCAAAGACTCAAAAAGCTGAGAATGAGATTGCTGCAAAGACTCAAAAAGCTGAGAATGAGATTGCTGCAAAGACTCAAAAAGCTGAGAATGAGATTGATGAAAAGACTCAAAAAGCTGAGAATGAGATTGCTGAAAAGACTCAAAAAGCTGAGAATGAGATTGATGAAAGACTCAAAAAGCTGAGAATGAGATTGCTGCAAAGACTCAAAAAGCTGAGAATGAGATTGCTGCAAAGACTCAAAAAGCTGAGAATGAGATTGCTGCAAAGACTCAAAAAGCTGAGAATGAGATTGATGAAAAGACTCAAAAAGCTGAGAATGAGATTGCTGCAAAGACTCAAAAAGCTGAGAATGAGATTGATGAAAAGACTCAAAAAGCTGAGAATGAGATTGCTGCAAAAGACTCAAAAAGCTGAGAATGCGATTTATCAAGAGACTCAGGAGAAGATTGAGATTGAGAATAATATTATGAAGATTTATTCAACAATTTTTGAAGAAAAACTAGAAGAGGATCCGATATACACCTACGATTTTATTCCCAGGCGGCAGACGAACCTTTTGTGTGCGGGTGCAATCCAAAATTCTTGCATCTCCCTACAACGTAAACGCATTTCTTTAAGATGGATTGACCCTTTTGTTATTCATTCCCCTCTTTTTTATGACTTCAGAAAAGGTAGACTGGATATTTATTTCAAGTTGAGCCAGGCGAAGGTCCTTGTTAAAAAATTGATAGATAGGTTTAAAAGAAAAATAAGCAAAAAAGGCCCCCTTGCCGCTCTTAACGCACGTAACAAAAAAGAAAGGGAAAAAAGGGAAAGAAAGGAAAAAAGGGAAAAAGGGAAAGAAAGGAAAAAAAGGGAAAAAGGGAAAGAAAGGAAAAAAAGGGAAAAAGGGAAAGAAAGGAAGATAGACGAAAAAGAAAGGAAAAAAAGGAAAAAAAGGTTAGAAAGGGAAAAAGGGAAAGAAAGGAAGATAGACGAAAAAGAAAGGAAGATAGACGAAAAAGAAAGGTTAGAAAGGGAAAAGACGAAACCAAACAGAGAAATAGAACTATGTGAAAAAATGAACAAAAACGAGAAAGAAAAGGCCGATGAGGACGAACCGGGCGAGTTGAGAATAGTGGAGGGAATCGAACTGTGGGAAGATAACGTAGACAATGCGCTCGGAATACGAACTGTGTTATTACTTTGTCAAGCATTTTTAAGAAGAAAGGTTACATTGCCTTCATTGATAATATTGAAAAATTTTGTCCGTTTCTTCTTATTGCAAAAGACCGAGTGGGACGACGATTTCGAGGACTTGGAA